GGAAATTTGTAAGAAACTCTTTCTTTTAAATTATAAGACAAGAAGAAGAATAATAAATGGATTATCATACATATATTTCATGTAGAAAAATGAAATGAATAAGTCCATTTATTTAGTTCTACATTCCTTGCACTTATTATATACTCAATTATTATATATACTCACTTATAGTATAATTATATACGAATTCGAATTACGAATTCTAATTAATTATTAATTATATACTTACTAATTATAATTATTATAAGATATCTTTATAACAATATAAATATAAGAATAACAAAATCGAGGTACCCATTCTATGATAAATTTCGACTTACCCTCTGTTTTGGTGCCTTTAGTAGGCCTAGTAGTTCCGGCAATGGCAATGGCTTCTTTATCTCTTCCTATTCAAAAAAACAAGATTTTTTAGATCCAATGGGACCATCCATTTTTTTTTTCAAGACTTAGACTTGAATCATAACACAGATATCTATTTAGTGGAATATGGTATAAGGGGTGGTTTCCTCCGAACATAAATGAAAGAGCTTTTATGCATGCGGAAACATGATATATGGGTAAATGAATTATAGCTATTTTCAAATAGATCAAGATCGGCGGATGTCTGAAATGGAAAGTCAATGTATCTAAATGTGTGTAGATATCTATAGGGGATCATATGAAGGGGATGTTATTATTTTAGATCTAACCAATTCGATGAATTACTCCTAAAGGTTCACATCAGAATAGTGCTAGTTGATGAGAGTTACTTCGGAAACACAAAGAGTAAAGTCAAATTTATTTGGGTTATTCTCTCAATTCCAATAAAATGCAACTGGATCTAGTATGAGTTGGCGATCAGAACATATATGGATAGAACTTATAACGGGGTCTCGAAAAACAAGTAATTTGTGCTGGGCCTTTATCCTTTTTTTAGGTTCATTAGGATTCTTATTGGTTGGAACTTCGAGTTATCTTGGTAGGAATTTGATATCTTTATTTCCGTCTCAGCAAATCATTTTTTTTCCACAAGGGATCGTGATGTCTTTCTATGGGATCGCAGGTCTCTTTATTAGCTCCTATTTGTGGTGCACAATTGCGTGGAATGTAGGTAGTGGTTATGATCGATTCGATAGAAAAGAAGGAATAGTGTGTATTTTTCGTTGGGGATTTCCTGGAAAAAATCGTCGCATCTTCCTTCGATTCCTTATGAAAAATATTCAGTCCATCAGAATAGAAGTTAAAGAGGGTATTTATGCCCGTCGTGTCCTTTATATGGAAATCAAAGGCCAGGGGGCTATTCCCTTGACTCGTACTGATGAGAATTTGACTCCACGAGAAATTGAACAAAAAGCTGCTGAGTTGGCCTATTTCTTGCGTGTACCAATTGAAGTATTTTGAAATGAACTGAAGAATAAATGCTTTCTCATCAGGAGGGAAAATCCTCTTTTTCTATAGCATAACTTAACTGAAGTTTCTTCAGAACGCTCATTCGAGCCAAAGTAGACGTATATGGAACAGCCATAAAACAAAACTGTTTTTGTCCGCAAAAATGGCCTTTTATGTGTATTATGGAAATCCACTCAACTCAATTCAGTAACAAAACAAGTAACAAATAGAAATAATGGATTCATCTCATATATCAAAACATTTCGGAATAAAGAAAAAAAATTTCTCTTTTTATTTTAGGTCCAATATTTTGAATTGATACATTAGATACAGATAGATCATATCTTGTAAATTATCTCTCTTTTCTTTTGTCAATCGACGTTTCTTTTTATCCTTTCTTTTGGGTTCCTTAATGACCAAACAATTGGATTTCTTATAACAATAACTATCCAATTTCTCTCTTGTTTTGCCACTCATTTTTGATCACAATATTCTTCAGAAATTGATCTCAATTATTCCGGGACTATGAGTAGCCAGCGACATTTTTTCGAAATATTGAATATTTTAATAGAAAGGGAGTTCTTTCGTCTCGAAATACGAATAATATTCATTACTTGAAATGGTTCTTTCGGGCATTCATCGAAAGGAGGCAATTGCTTCGAATTTGACCAATTGAGATATCTGGAAACAAAACAATATTTTTGATTATTTCTTCATTCGAATTCGAAGTGGACTCTTATTCTATTTCTGTATTCTTTCTAGATTCAAGGACTACCCACTGAATCACAAATAAAAAACAGCGAATAGATTCATAGGCTCGATACCTTGTAATAGAACTCATGCTTGATAGAAATATTAGATCGCATAGAGTCGACGAATGAGGTGGGTTCATTAACAATTCACAGATGAAAAAAATGGCAAAAAAGAAAGCATTCACTCCCCTTCTATATCTGGCATCTATAGTATTTTTGCCCTGGTGGATCTCTCTCTCATTTAATAAAAGTCTGGAATCTTGGATTACTAATTGGTGGAATACTAGGCAATCCGAAACCTTTTTGAATGATATTCAAGAAAAGAGTATTCTAGAAAAATTCATAGAATTGGAGGAACTCTTCGTGTTGGACGAAATGAT